AATTAATCAGCGATTTGGAATTACTGCTCCGGGACTATGAAGGCTTTTTGTGGGAGGTAGAAGATACTGATATGCGCTCAAGAGAACTTACACAGGTACTGCTATTTAGTCAGCTAACCAAGTTTCGTGATCCCAGCCTCCCAGACGAGGTGTGGATGACACACTATATTGATGAACCAGATTTTAGTCGAAACATAATCAAGGGTTCTGGGCGCGTTCAAAGGCGGAAAACTATTCCGAAACAGATTCTCCCAAGACCGTATTCTCCCCTTTTTTGGGGCAAAGTCCGAAGTAAGATCGAAGTTCTTTTGAAAAATTTTTTTTTTAGAAATTGGAAAAGAACAGAATCCAAAGTTTTTTATGATCCACAAAGAAAAAAAAAAAGAAGAGATCCAATACAGCAAATGAAGAACGCAAAAAAAGAAAAAAAAATGGAAGAAGGAATACGGCTAGAAACAGAAGAAGCCTGGGAAAACATGTCACATGGATCAGAAATAAGAACTTCCTTATTAGTAATGCACTCGATTCTTAGAAAATTTATTCTATTCCCCTTATTCATAATAGCTAAAAATACTGTCTATTTCTTATTATATAGAGTTTCTGACTGGGATGAGGATTTTTCGGAATGGGCAAAAGAAAGACACATTCCATGCAGCCATAATGGTGTTCCATTAAAAGAGAACGAGCTTCTTAACTTTTTTTTGGAAGAAGGTTTTGACATAAAAATAATATCTCCTTTCTCTTTGAAACCTTGGTGCAGAGCTAAGCTACAAGCCTCTCCTACAAAGCAAATCAAAAACAAAAAGGAAAGTGAAAAAATTAAACCGAGCTATTATTATTTAACCGTTTGGGGAATGGAAGCTTTAGAGCCCTTCGGTTCTCCCCGAACAAGATCTTCTTCTTCTTCCCCTTTTATTGCCTTTTTGAAACTCATTTTAAAGAAACTAGAAAAAAAAATGAAAATAAAGAGAAAGAAAGCTCTAACAGTTTTAAAAATAGTAGTAACAGAGGGAAATGAAATTTCATTAGGTAAATTGAAAAAATTATCTAAATCAAGTAAAACTAAAGATGAATCGTTTACTCAAATTGGATCTATAGAAGATTGGGCAAATTATTCACAGACAAACCCAGAAATGAAGAATCTAACTGATAGAACAAGCATAATAAGAAATGAAATACAAAGACTTGAAAAAGAGAAAATAAAAGTAATTTCTGAAATAAAAAGTAGTCTAAATTCTAATGTAGAATTAGAATCACAACCGAAAAAAAATAGTTGGAAAATATTAATAAGAAGAAATGTTCGATTAATCATTAAATTATATTATTTTATAAAAATTTTCATTGAAAAAAAATACATAGATATCTTTCTACCTATCATTAATATTGCCAGAATCAATACAAAACATTTTGTTGAATCAACGATTGGGAAATACATTTCTAATAATGAAAGAAATCAATCTAATAATGAAAGAAATCAATCTAAAAATGAAACAACTGAAAAAGACATTAACTTGATTTCTATTTCGACTATCAAAAAGGCACAACCTACTAAGAAGAATTCACATATCTTTTATGACTTATCTTCCTTGTCGCAAGGATATGTATTTTATAAATTATCAAAACCCCAAGTTATTAACTTGTCTAAGTTAAGATCTGCTCTTCAATATCATGGAACATCTTTTTTTCTTAAGACCACAATAAAGGATTCTTTTGGAATACAAGGAATATTTAATTCCGAATTAAGGCATAAGAACCTTCGAAGTTATGATCAATGGAAAAACTGGTTAAGAGGTCATTTTCAATACAATTCTCCGACTGGATGGTCTAAATTAATACCACAAAAATGGCAAAATAGAGTCAATCAACGTTGGACAGCTGAAAATAAAGATTTTAAAAAATGGAGTTCATATGAAAAAGACCTATTATTTCCATTTAATTACACAAATCAAAATTCTTATGAAGTATATTCCAAACAAGAAAAATTGCAAAAATACTATAGATATGGTCTTTTATCATATCAATTTATTAATTATGAAACGAAGAAAGACTCATCTATTTATGGATCACCATTACAAGTAAATAAGAAGAAAAAGCTTTTTTACACTATAGACAAATTAGTTTATGAGGATATGAATATTGGTCTCAAAAAAAATGAGGATTCTCCTCTTTCTCTTTATCTAAGAAAGATTAATGTTATACATATGGAAAAAAAGTTAGATAGAAAATATTTTGATTGGAAAAAAAAATTTCTAAGACAAAATAACAATGATAATCAAAATGATAATCAAAATGATAATAAAGTTCTTGTGTATATTCAAATTCCTCAAAATCCAAAAGATCTAGAAATCATTCCACCCGAAGAAATCTTTGTTGATTGGCTAAAAATAAATAAAATGCCAACGCAATCCCCCAAAAAAGGGGATTGGGAATTTTGGTTCTTCCCAGAATTTGTGCTGCTTTATAAAGCATATAAAGTGAAACCTTGGAGTATACCAGGCAAATTCCTTGTTTTAAATGCACATTTGACTATATATGCATATAAAAGAAAAAAAGCACAGGGTTTTTTTTCAAAGAATCGAAACGAAACAAGAATAGACCCTGATGGTTTTCTGAAAGAGTTTTTGGTTTTTCAAGTGCACTGGTACAATCAGATTGTGGAGCACAGAACGCTCGGTATGATCGTGCCATTGAGCTACCTGCTAGAGGGAAAAGCTCTCAAAAAAGTGGTCAATTCGATGAGAATCTCTCTGCAAATACAAAGATTCGGTCCGAATCACATAACGGTTAGCAAGACGGGATGGATGGCTGAAAAGATGCAACTTGGGATAATGGTTCTCGACCCCATTCGTCTGCCTAGAAATATTGAGAAATATTTGATTATGTATCAAACCATAAGCATTTCGTTGGTTCATAAAAGGGGGCAACAAATTAAGCAAGGATACCGAGACGAAAGAAGCTATTTTCATCCGAAGAATTTTGATGAATCCACTCCACGCCATCAAAGAATAACAGGAAATAGAGAGAAAAATCATTATGATTTGCTTGTTCCTGAAAATATTTTATCATCTAGACGTCGTAGAGAATTGAGAATTCTAATTTCTTTCAATTTGAAAACTAGGAATTTGAAAAATAGGAATGATGTGGACAGAAATCCAGTATTTTGCAACGAAACTAAGATAAGAAACAGGGGTCCATTTTTGAAGGAAAGTAAACATCGTGATAGAGATAAAAATGAATTAATTAAATTAAAGTTCTTTCTTTGGCCTAATTATCGATTAGAAGATTTAGCTTGTATGAATAGATTTTGGTTTGATACCAATAATGGGAGTCGTTTCAGCATGTTAAGAATATATATGTATCCACGATTAAAAATTCGTTGATGGTACATTCTTTCTCTATATTCTCTACCATATAGGGTATATGAAAGTAAACAAAACAGCGGAACATATGCCCTGTCTTACATCCCAGTTTCATATAAAAGCTACGATACTCAGTCAACGGCGTATCCATTAGATCTACAAATGCATCAAGGAAATCTTCGTAATTTTAGGTTTCGGTTATTCGCTTTTGTGAGTGTAAAAACCATCTTTTTGTATCTCTATTCGAATCAAATTCAAAATTGGATTGATTCATGTTAATTGATAAAATAAGGAATCCATAAAGAAATTAAGATTCTTGTGTATACTAGTTGGTATTATTATTACTGATCAATAAAATCCAAATCTGTTCTATAAAAAGGGGAGGGGGAAATTCTTTTATGCTAAAAAATGCATTCGTTTCAATTATTTTGCAAGAGGAAAACAAAGAAAACAGGGGGTCTGCTGAATTTCAAGTAGTTAATTTCACCAATAAGATACGAAAACTTACTTCACATTTGGAATTGCACAAAAAAGACTATTTGTCTCAGAGGGGCCTGCGAAAAATTCTGGGAAAACGTCAACGGCTGCTGGCTTATTTGTCAAAAAAAAATAGAATACGTTATAAAGAATTAATTGATCAGTTGAATATTCGAGAAACAAAAGCTGGTTGAAGAGTCGGTTTGCATTTTTCGCTTCAACTTTAATGAACTTCTTTTCACTTTCAACAATTCATGGAAGAATGAATCGGGAAAAAACCTATGACTACGTCAGCTACAAGAAAAGACCTCATGATAGTCAATATGGGTCCTCACCACCCATCAATGCACGGTGTTCTTCGACTCATTGTTACTCTAGATGGGGAAGATGTTATTGACTGTGAACCAATATTGGGTTATTTACACAGAGGTATGGAAAAAATTGCGGAAAACCGAACAATTATACAATATTTGCCTTATGTAACACGTTGGGATTATTTAGCTACTATGTTCACAGAAGCAATAACTGTAAATGCACCAGAACAGTTAGGCAATATTCAAGTACCTAAAAGGGCCAGCTATATCCGAGTCATTATGTTGGAGTTAAGTCGTATAGCTTCGCATTTGTTATGGCTCGGCCCTTTTATGGCAGATATTGGGGCACAAACCCCTTTCTTCTATATTTTTCGAGAAAGAGAATTGATATATGACCTATTCGAAGCTGCTACCGGTATGCGAATGATGCATAATTTTTTTCGTATCGGAGGGGTAGCTGCTGATTTACCTCATGGATGGATAGATAAATGTTTGGATTTTTGCGATTATTTTTTAAGAGAGGTTGCTGAATATCAAAATCTTATTACACGTAATCCTATTTTTTTAAAACGAGTTGAAGGGGTAGGCATTATTGGCAGAGAAGAGGCGATAAATTGGGGTTTATCGGGACCAATGCTACGAGCTTCCGGAATACAATGGGATCTTCGTAAAGTTGATCAGTATGAGTGTTATGACGAATTCGATTGGGAAGTCCAATGGCAAAAAGAGGGGGATTCATTAGCTCGTTATTTAGTACGAATCACAGAAATGACAGAATCCATCAAAATTATTCAACAGGCTCTCGAAGGAATTCCGGGGGGGCCCTATGAGAATTTAGAAATCCGACGCT